CCAGTGACCCAAGGAAAGGAAAGAATCAGTTACATTTTTCATATGATCTCCCCTTATAGATAGACTAAAAAAATAGAACAGAGTTCTTTTTGTATCACGTCCCGCCCTCTTTTTTTTTTGCAATTGAAATTCCCAATAAGAATGATACTTAATTAGAATTAGGTTATAATTAGGTATCAGGCTATATCTCAAATCTCACATCAGTCCTTCCCAGAGTTATTGTCTCAACGAAGAATTGTAGGAGTAAAATCTTGCTATAATTTTAAAGGGCAAGTGGCAATTAAAAGTTAAAAAATACTGTAAGTATTTTTCGGTTAAACTAAACAAAAGGATTCGCAAATAAAAGCGCTAATGCTACAACCAGCCCATAAATTGTTAAAGCTTCCATAAAAGCTAGACTAAGTAATAAAGTACCTCGTATTTTTCCCTCCGCCTCGGGCTGTCTCGCAATACCTTCTACAGCTTGACCCGCAGCAGTACCTTGACCAACTCCAGGTCCAATAGAAGCAAGCCCTACGGCCAATCCAGCAGCAATAACGGAAGCGGCAGAAATCAATGGATTCATGAGAAGTTCCTCGCAAAAAATAAAAAAAAAATGGTTAATGATACAACCAATAATTAGGACTTAACTATTCCGAATCATTCTTTGAGTTCGTCGTTATTTGTCTTTATTTCAATTTAATCTCCTTATTCTTATTCATTCAATTCACAGCCATAGACCAGACTAAAGGAAAAGACTTCTATTTGAAAGCCAGGTCCGGAGTAGGGCAAATTATATATATCTCGAGTTCATATATAACTAGTCAATTATCACATATACATGCCTTTGTTACATAATGTAAACCAACGATTCGTATCTTAGATTCAATCGGATTCTATAAATTTGCTTTGAAACATCCACAAAAGTTCGCTTAGAGCCATTAGATTCCATATATCTAATTGAACCCCTCTCCTAACAAAAACTTTTTTAGGACTCTAAGTTTTTATAAACCTTTTTTTCCCTTTTAGTTCTCAGCACATGGGATACAACACCGAAAATCGAAATCATTAATATTTAGATTTACTATTGAAATTGGCTGAACAATCTAGAATATTAATTGAGGAAGGTAAAGATAAAAGGGCCAAACCAGAAAAATGGGAAAAAGATCTTTTTCCCATTTTTCCAACAATTCGCTCATATCATAATCTTTATTTGCGATTACTCTAGATTCTAGCTCGTAATATACCATACTTTGGATGTTTATTTTTCTTAAGTATAGTATCTTGAGACAGGCATACATTGACTTGGGCTAAGCTAAGCAAAAACATAGTTCAAAACTAGTCAATGATGACCCTCCATAGATTCTCCTATATAAGCCGCAGCTAAAGTTGCAAAAATAAGAGCTTGAATACCACTTGTAAATAATCCAAGAAACATAACCGGTATAGGAACTACTAAAGGTACTAAAGAAACAAGAACAACAACTACTAATTCATCAGCTAATATATTCCCGAAAAGTCTAAAACTAAGTGATAAAGGTTTTGTGAAATCTTCTAAGATGTTAATGGGTAAAAGGATTGGGGTTGGTTGAATGTATTTACCGAAATAACCTAATCCTTTTTTACTAAGACCCGCATAAAAATATGCCAATGACGTGAGTAAAGCTAAAGCAACCGTAGTATTTATATCATTTGTGGGTGCGGCTAACTCCCCATGAGGTAACTCTATGATTTTCCAAGGTAAAAGAGCCCCTGACCAATTAGAAACAAATATAAATAGAAAGAGCGTTCCAATAAAGGGAACCCAAGTAACGTATTCTTCTCCAATCTGAGTTTTGCTCACGTCGCGAATGAATTCAAGAACATATTCGAAGAAATTCTGACCATCAGTCGGAATGGTTTGTGGATTCCGAACAGCTAGAGTGGCAGAACCTAATAAGATAGCAATTACAACCCAAGAAGTAATAAGTACTTGGGCATGGACTTGTAACCCCCCTATTTGCCAATAGAGATGTTGGCCTACTTCCACACCGGATATATCGTATAAAACTTTTAGTGTGGTGATGGAAGATGATAGAACATTCATATTGCCCTCTGACAGAAATAGAACTTTAATAAAATAAATTATTTTGATTCAACCGAATTCTAGATTCTATTTTGTATACCAACTAATCACATAATCGCCCATTTTTTTATCTCTTTTTGAGATTAGGGAATAATAAGCGAATCCAGAAATCTATGGAGTTCTCATTTTCTTATTATTAATCAAAGGAAAGGTTTCTTATATAGCTAGAACGACCCTCACAAATCGCAAATACTAGTTTGTTAAGAATTAATCGGATTGAAGCTATAGCGTCATCATTCGCTGGAATTGAAATATCTGGGAGATCGGGGTCACAATTTGTATCGATTAAACAAATCGTTGGAATTCCCAAAGTGATACATTCTCTAAGAGCCGTATATTCTTCTTGCTGATCAACGATTATTACAATATCGGGTAACCCCGTCATATATTTTATTC